TATTTTATGACTTTTTTTGTCGCACAAAAAAACTTTTTGAGTTTCCGGTAGAAAGAGATTTACCTAATGACAACGCTTTTAAGGCTGCCCAATATCCCTTCCCTTTCCAAATATTTTTACGAATACGCTTTTTTGATATAGAAGTACGTTTTTTTGGAACTGCCATTTAAAAATTAAGAGGTTACTCGTTGTTATAGTTGGATGTGAAAGACATCTATTGGTCAAAACGAATATATTCATTATCTAGTTATTTTCTAGAGAATAATTAGATAATATAATATATATTATCTAGAGAAAACAAAAAAAATATATATATAGATAAAAAATATGTATAGATAAAAAATATGCGAAAATAGTACAAAATCTTACTATAAAAATATAATATAATTTTTTTTCTACATAAAATAGACCGAAGGATTTAAGAACCCTTTGCCTAATGAAAAGCCTAATGAAAACTTTAATTTTTTCTATTAATTGGTCAAACTTGAGTAAAGAATACTTCGAAATTCCATTTTAAAATTCGAATCAAACTAGTAATTAAAGTAATGAATCTGTTAAAAGATACACGTTTTGTTAAAAAAATCTTCGTTATTTTTTTATTAAATTTGATTTTATTTTACCCCCTTTTGATAATTACCCCCTTTTTTGATAAATATAAATGATAAATATAAAAATAAATCTTATAGAAAATATAAAATGTTAGATATTATAGCGTTTCCTATAAATGTTTTTTTATTGAAACGGAAACTAATCAATAAGTTTCATACTGAAACTAGTTAATGATTTGGAACAAACTGACTAAAAAGCGAGATTTGTACAAAAATTGTACCTTAGTTAATCCTATGATTCATATCGATTCATATCAGATTTCTTTTTAGTGTAATTCTTTATCATTACTTATTACTTTATGAATATAAAGTGATTTAATAATAATGAAATTTTGTATTTTCGTTATTTTAAGAAAAATCTTAGTTAATAACTAAATTTGTATAAACAAATCTTAGTTAATAACTAAATTCGCTTTTTATGAGCAAGTAGGTCATATCATTTGCCCAATTGTAACTTCTTTATTTTAATATTTAATTTGGAAAGACCCAGATAATATATAAAATTCGAAAAATATCTTTAAGTTAGTACATCTCTTGATTTTTTTATTGACCCCTTTTGTTTTGAAATTGAAAGGGGGTAGGATCCGGTAAATCGGAAACAATCAATTAAGAATAAAAAACTTTTTTATGGAACAGACATATCAATATTCGTGGATAATACCTTTCCTTCCACTTCCAGTTCCTATGTTAATAGGAGCGGGACTTCTTCTTTTTCCGTCGGCAACAAAAAGTCTTCGCCGTATGTGGGCTTTTCAAAGTGTTTTTTTGTTAAGTATAGTCATGATTTTTTCGATCAATCTGTTTATTCAGCAAATAAATGGCAGTTCTATCTATCAATATGTATGGTCTTGGATCATTAATAATGATTTTTCTTTAGAATTTGGTTACTTGATCGACCCGCTTACTTCTATTATGTCAATATTAATCACTACTATTGGAATTATGGTTCTTATTTATAGTGATAATTACATGTCGTATGATCAAGGATATTTGAGATTTTTTGCTTATATGAGTTTTTTCAGTACTTCTATGTTAGGATTAGTTACTAGTTCTAATTTGATACAAATTTATATTTTTTGGGAATTGGTAGGAATGTGTTCATATCTATTAATAGGGTTTTGGTTCACACGGCCTGTTGCTGCAAATGCTTGCCAAAAGGCATTTGTAACTAATCGTGTTGGGGATTTTGGTTTATTATTAGGAATTTTAGGTTTTTATTGGATAACAGGGAGTTTCGAATTTCGAGATTTATTCAAAATATTCAATAACTTGATTTCTAATAATCATAATGAAGTCAATTTTTTATTTGTTACTTTCTGTGCCGTTCTATTATTTTCCGGTGCGGTTGCTAAATCTGCACAATTTCCCCTTCATGTATGGTTACCGGATGCCATGGAGGGGCCTACTCCTATTTCGGCTCTTATACATGCTGCTACTATGGTAGCTGCGGGCATTTTTCTTGTAGCTCGGCTTATTCCTCTTTTCATAGTCATCCCTCACATAATGAATTTCATCTCTTTGGTAGGAGTAATAACAATATTATTCGGGGCTACTTTTGCCCTTGCTCAAAAAGACATTAAGAGAGGTTTAGCCTATTCCACAATGTCTCAATTGGGTTATATGATGTTAGCTCTAGGTATGGGGTCTTATCGAAGTGCTTTATTTCATTTGATTACTCATGCTTATTCGAAAGCATTATTATTTTTAGGATCCGGATCCGTTATTCATTCAATGGAAACTCTTGTTGGATATTCTCCAAATAAAAGTCAGAATATGGTTTATATGGGGGGTTTAACAAAACATATCCCAATTACCAAAACCGCTTTTTTATTAGGTACACTTTCTCTTTGTGGTATTCCGCCTCTTGCTTGTTTTTGGTCCAAAGATGAAAT